TATCAAAACCTTGAGTAGTAAAAAAGAGTGGGATGCTGTATTTCCAGGATTGGATTTCATATTCGAATGAACCTCGTAATCGTAAGAAAGTAGGTTTTTTAGCTATGGACCTAGCAAAAGAAAAATTGAGATAGGTTCCTATAGTATTGGATTCCCCCCCTCACAATCGGACGTGAAGGTTTCCTCTCATCCGGCTCAAGTAGTTACACCAAATAAAGAAAGGGGTTATTCTTCTTTTTAAACTTTGTTCGAGAAAACCCTACAAAAAGCTACTCTTTACTCAAGTTCCCAGTAAGGACCAGCCTTTCATTGATTCATTCTTATCTTTTTTTTTTGTTATTTTCACTCTAACCCTTTTTCCTTTCTTTTATGTTGTTTACGAAAAAAAGGAAATGTGAAGTTATTGAGTAGTCTACTTCCCCTCAAATGATGAATCCCCTGAAAGGAATATTGTGGGACTCGTAAAGGATTTCTTTGTCTATATATTGTATTGTTCCATTCGATCTTTTTTAGGTCTCTACTCACCTCGATGGTTATGTGCCATGATATCCCTTGAAGCATATATGCGATAGATAAGCTCCCGTAACCATGCCATATTCACTTGCGCTTGAGATTTTCTTTCTCAAAGAAATGGAATGTCTAATTCCACAAAAAGTCTTTTTTTCACGAGGTATAACTAACTATTCCTATATTATCTGTTACGGAATCGACCATGGATCAATTCCCCTTTTCTTCCATTTTTCAGTCTTGAATGCACCCATAATTCTGAGCTTCATGTTCCTCCTCCCAAGATACATGTCAGAGCCGGGGGCATCCCAATCAGATTAAATGGGATGACAGTTTCTCAGTCCAAATCTGTCAAATGACAATTTCGATCAAATCACACATCGCAATATACTAGGCCCTCTAATTCCCTAAGGGGCTTATCTAAAAGATTCGCAATATAACTAGGAAGACGTTTCAAATACCACACATGAGTCACTGGACATGTCAGTTTGATGTATCCCATTTGGTACCTTCGTATCCGAGAATCAACAAATTCCACCCCGCATTCTTCACAATATTTCGGGTCTTCTTTTTCAGCCCCAATCCCTCGGTAATTTCCACAAGCACAAATCCCACTTTTTATGGGTCCAGAAATTCTTTCACAAAACAATCCATCTTTCTCCGGTTTATTAGTTTTATAATGAAAAGTATAGGGTTTTGTCACCTCTCCAACTATCTCTCCATTGGGTAGAATTTTTTTTGCCCAAGCCCTGATTTGTTGAGGGGAAACTGGTCCAATTCGAAGTTGTTGATGTTTATACTGGTCGATCATAGAATAGAAATTCTGATTCATTGAGATCAAGCTTCCTTCCTATTCATCTGGAAGTTCTTTTCAGATACAAGGAAATGATTCAGTTCCAGGGCCAAAGATCGTAGTTCTCGAACGAGCAATCGAAAAGATTCTGGAGCACCCTCTGGGTTAGGTACTGTTGATCCAATAATCGTAGCACCAAGTACTTCTTGACGAGCTCTAATATGATCAGATTTATAAGTAAGCATCTCTTGTAAAATATGAGCAACACCAAATCCCTCTAGAGCCCAAACTTCCATTTCTCCTACTCTTTGTCCCCCTTGTTTGGCCCTACCTCTAAGGGGTTGTTGTGTAACAAGTGCGTAATGCCCACTGGAACGTCCATGGATTTTATCATCAACTTGATGAATTAATTTTAGGATATAGGACTTTCCTATTAGAACAGGTTGTTCAAAAAGATCTCCTGTTCTTCCATCAAAGATTCTGCTTTTTCCCGGATATTCGGGTTCAAATACCCATGGATTTTTTGTTTGCTTACTGGCTTCATATAATTCAGAAAACACTAGTTTTCTTGAGGCCTCTTGCTCATATCTCTCATCAAAGGGCCCTATTCTATAATGTTTCTTTAGCAGATCCCCCGCTAACCCGAGCGAACATTCAAATATCTGTCCCACATTCATTCGTGAGGGGACTCCTAATGGATTGAATACCATATCAACGGGCGTTCCATCTTGCAAATAGGGCATATCTTGTCTAGACAAAATCTTAGAAATTATACCCTTATTCCCATGCCTTCCAGCTACTTTATCACCTACTTTGATTTCACGTTTCTGTGAAATATATACACGAATCCTTTCTGGATTATAATTGGAAACCCCTTTTCTATGGATCCATCTCACATCAATAACTCGACCCCTTCCCCCTATAGGTAGTCTTAGAGAAGTTTCTTTTGAAGTGGATACCTGAATGCCAAGTATAGCTCGTAATAATCTATCCTCCGGGGCATATGAAGATTCGCTCGCTGTCTGAGGTGTTAATTTACCTACTAAGATATCACCTGTTTCTATCCAAGATCCCAGCATCACAATTCCATTTCTGTCTAAATTTCGGAGTAAACGAGCCTCTAAATGCGGAATATCCTTAGTGATTCTTTCAGGACCTTGGCTTGTTAAATGAGTCTGAATTTCATATTTCCGGATGTGAAAAGAAGTATAAATATCTTCATAGACCAGACGTTCGCTAATTAGTACTGCGTCTTCAAAATTGTAACCTTCCCATGGCATATAAGCTACTAATACATTTTTTCCTAAAGCGAGTTCCCCACCAGCTGTAGCCGCACCACCCGCTAGAATTTGTCCCTTTTTAATGTATTTACCCCGCTTAACCTGAGTTGTTTGATGCATACAAGTATTTTTGTTGGAACGTTGATACATAACCAATGGAATGCTTAGAGTATCCCCATTACTTGAGAAAATGATCTTTTGAGTATCAGTATAAATGATTTTTCCCTTGCGTTCGGCTATAGCTGAAATCCCCGAATCTAGAGCCGTTTGGCCTTCCAACCCAGTTCCAACAATGCACTTCTCGGACCGAGAAAGGGGAACTGCTTGGCGCTGCATATTAGAACTCATTAAAGCTCGATTCGCATCATTATGCTCGATAAAAGGAATGAGGGAAGCTCCAATCGAAAAATATTGGAAGGGAAAAATGCTTCTAAGATGAATCTCTTCCCATGCAATAGTCAGGAATTCTTGACGATATCGAGCAGGAACAACCTGTTGTTCTTGAATACCCCGATTCAAGGCCAAAGAATTTCCTGCTGCTACCATATAATATTCATCTCTATTTGGTGATAAATAAACCATCTGTGCCTCTTTTGATCTCTCAGATAATTTATAAAACGGACTCTCTATAGATCCCCAATAACCAACCTTCACATGAATAGCTAATGATCCGATAAGTCCAACATTGATTCCTTCGGACGTGTCAATAGGACAAATACGTCCATAGTGACTCGGGTGGATATCTCGTATCCGAAAACTAGCAGTTCGCCCCGTCAATCCTCCAGGACCCAAATAACTCCATTTTCGCCCATGAACAATTTGTGTCAACGGATTAGTTCGATCCAAAACTTGAGATAAAGGGTGTAGGCCAAAAAACGATTCATAAGTAGTTGTTAATGAAGTTGAAGTTACCAAATTTTGAGGAGTAGGTATCAATTTATGCCTGATTGCTCCACATATAGTTCCTCGAACCGTATTTTCTAAACGAACAAGAGCCAATCCGAATTGATCCTGTAATAGATCTGCTACAGAACGAATACGTTTATTTTTCAAGTGATTCATATCGTCAAGTGTACCCATTCCCAATTTCATTCCAATCAAATGATCCACAGCAGCCAATAGATCTCGTGGTAACAAAAAAGTATTGTTTTGGGGTATATCAAGATTCAGTCTCCGGTTCATATTTCGTCGACCAATCTTTCCTAATTCACATCTTTGTTGAAAAAATTTCTTTTGTAATTCCTTGCATAAGGACTCAGAAAATACCGGATCCCCCCCTACACAGGCAAATTGTTGATAAAACTCCAAAATAGCACTTTCTTTTGACCCAATATTTTTTTTCTCTTTATCATTCGGGAAAGACAAGAAAATCTCAGGGTAACAAACATTATCTAGAATTTCTCTTATATTCGAACCCATAGCTGATGATAGAACTAGAATAGATATTTTTTGTTTTCTACTTACACGGGCCCATATCCTTGCTTTTCTATCAATTTCTAATTCCGACCTTCCCCCCCAATCCGATATTATAGTACTGGTATAGACAGAAATTCCGTTATGTTCCAATTCTGAACGGTAGTAAATACCGGGACTTTGCAATATTTGGTTGATCACAATTCGGTATATTCCATTTACTATAGAGGTTCCAAAAGAATTCATTATAGGGATGTTTCCAATAAAAACGGTTTGTTCTTGCATATTTCTACCGGTTTTCCAAATTAAGACCGCGGGTACATATAATTCAGAAGAATATGTGAGTGATTCATACACAGCATCTCTTTCTTTTATCAAGGGCTCTACCAATTGATATGTTTCCACAAATAATTGAAATTCAATTTCTTGATCTCTATCTTCAATTTTTTGAAACTTCTGAAATTCTTCCGTCAAGCCCTGATTAATGAACCTACAAAATCCCTCAAATTGTATCTGACTAAATCCAGGTATTGTGGACATTCCCTCATTTCCATTCTGGAGCATCTTAATCTGAAGTTTCCTCTTTATTGAAAAAATCCCATTATTGGCTTGGCTCACTATTCATCGAACCCTACCTATTGATCTAGCAATGATGGAATGGATATTCTGTTTACTGAATCACATAAAATTTTAGTCAACTCCATCCATATATATCATACATATGAACGGAAGCAAGACAGAGAAATGGAGGGCATTTTCGATGCAAATTCGAATTTGAGCTTGAGCCAGGTACAAATAGAAAGAAATGAAAATTGATAAAGCATTCCTGGTAAAAATTCTGTCACTTAGGCTGATGGAGTCTTTTATCGGATATCTAAATTGATCCAATTTAGACCTAATTCTTTTATTATGATATTACGATCAGGGTACAAAAAAATAAAAAATCAATGAAATATTCAAGCACGATGATCCTATATAGGGATAGGATATGTGCATAAGAAATAGACCCGGGCTCGGTATCCACGTATAAAAATATCTGTTCTGGAGTTTACACTGTTTACACTGTTCTGGGGTTTACATATACACATATATTTTCTTATAATTATAATTGATAATGATTAGTCGTAAATCAATTGGATTTTGCATCCATTAAGATAATACAAATGGAGATACAAAATTAAGAGCTGTTCGCTAATTCAAAGTAAGAAAAGTAAGTAAGAGTAAAAGAGTAATAAGTAAATAGTTAATGAAAGAAAGAGTGAATTATTCTAAATTGCCCTGCATTTTACAGTCTGTGCTGTGACCGGGGCCGGGAATCTTTTCACTTTTCTATCAAATCTAGAGAAAAGTGAAAAGAGAAGGTAAGTTTTTAAGCGACGCGTGTTTTGAGATAAAAGAAATCGAAGATAAAGAATAGAAACAGGATCCAATAAAAAGGAGGAATTCTTTTTTGGAAAAAGATAAGTACAACGGGATTCAAGATCCAAAAAGAAAAGGAATTCAGAAAGTAAAAAATGCAAATCAAAACAAAATGAGGAGAGGAATAGAAATAGAATAAATAGAATAATAATAAATAGGATTCTAGAAATTCTAATTTATTCTTCTTTCTTTATCCATTTTGGATGGAATTTGGCGGCATGGCCAAGTGGTAAGGCGGGGGACTGCAAATCCTTTATCCCCAGTTCGAATCTGGGTGTCGCCTGATCAACAAAAAAAGACTTGGAATTTCTTAATCCTGTTGATCGAACTTGACGAATCCTTGTCCCGCAAAAGCATAGGCAAGGGCTAGGTCTGTCGATACTTTATTTTGAGAACCCGTAGGGCCTATAAAAAAAAAGACTGTCATCTTTTTTCTCAAAATCTGGGTTCTGAGTGTGTCTCAAACAGGTACCAATAAATCTGAAGCAACCCAATCTTCTTAATGATTGGTTTGGGCTATTCTGAATTGAATCAAATAAAAGAAATAGTGAGAATCATTCTGGGCATCAGAACTATGAAAGTAAGAATAAAGTCAGAAGTCGGAAATCTTGGTATACAAAGGTTCCTAAGAGACACTCCATTTTGGTAAGAAAGGATTCTAAAAAAGACTATAAAGACTCCCTAATTATTTTACACTATAACTTCCTTAATATTAAAATATTGAGGTAGTGTCTACTAACTCTGTCTGCGATGAGATTAGATTGGATAGGCTGATGGTAAATTCATTTAATAATTGTGGAAAGAACTGATTTGTATCCAGACTCACTAGAGGCTCTGAGTGCTGCTCATAAATTGAATCAGAATGGTTGAATGGCTCTTCTTTTTTTTTTCTTATATCTTATATTTTCTTTCATTCTATTTTTCTTTTTTTTTTCAATTCTTTCTATTTCAATAGAATTCTATTGAATAAGAAATCTAGGAAATTTTTATGAGTGGATTTATGAAATTGTTTCATAAAGAGTCGTAAGTAAGAATCCTATTTTGACTCTGCACCATTCATTCCACTATGATTATGAATCAATAATGGAATAATTCCTTCAATAGGGGACATCATTCACATGGATATAGTAAGTCTCGCTTGGGCTGCTTTAATGGTAGTGTTTACATTTTCTCTTTCACTTGTAGTATGGGGAAGGAGTGGGCTTTAGAGCTAGTAATATTACTAATTTAGTACTTTACTGAAAAATCTACTTGTATCAATTGTGATCGTTTTGCGAAAGCTTAAAAAAAACTTGACTTGCTTTAGTTTATCTATATCTATATTATCTATATCTATATATTCTTTATATATTCTTTATTAGTAGTATTAGATTCTTCTATTTAATCCTCTATTAAATATTTTTCTTTTATTATTCTATTATTCTATTTATAGAATATATGATATGGTATATATATGGTATATTATGGTATATTATGCCCGTACGATTCTTCCTACATTAATTCTTTTGAAGGGCCCCCGGATCCATATCCATAAGCATAATAAGAGATAGAAAAAATCAGGAATTCAAGCAGTTGGGCTTGCAATTCTTTTGGGTTGATCAAAATGCATACAAATGGGTGTAGAGAAAAAATCGAAAATTCGAGTGCTATTTCGTTTTGATGTACGTCTAATATCTATTTAGATATAGAATAGATATCTATTGTAAATTTCTCTATATAAGAGAAAGCTTCTTTCTGTATACAATACAACTTTATTTTTTATGTACTAAGAATATGAATGAATATGAAATATTCTACAATACTCAATTGTATAGTGTGGTAGAAAGAGCTATATATAGCTCTTTCTACCATACTATCTCAGATACTTCTGATTCTTTAAGACTTAAATAGAGTTTTAAACCTTTTCATTTCTTCAATCATTGATAAAAATGAATAATTCAAGTTTCATTCAAATTAATCATTTTGGCTGACTGTTTTGACGTATATGATAAGTAAAAAGGCAGTAGGAACTAAAATGAACAGCGCAGTAGCAATAAGCGCAAGAATATTGACTTCCATAATCTCTTTGTTTTCTTCTTTCACAATAAT